AGGATTCAGAAAATACCGGATCTCCGCCTACACAAGCAAATTGTTGATAAAACTCCAAAATGGCATTTTCTTTTGACCCAATTTTTTTTTTCTCTTTATCATTCAGGAAAGACAAGAAAATCTCAGGATAGCAAACATTCTCTAAAATTTCTCTTAGATTCAAACCCATAGCTGATGATAGAACTAGAATAGATATTTTCTGTTTCCTACTCACACGAGCCCATATCCTTGCTTTTCGATCAATCTCTAATTCTAATCTTCCTCCCCAATCTGATATTATGGTCCCGGTATAGACCGAAATTCCGTTATGGTCCAATTCTGACCGGTAATAGATACCGGGACTTTGCAATATTTGATTGATCACAATTCTGTATATTCCATTTACTATAGAAGTTCCCAGGGAATTCATTAAAGGAATGTTTCCAATAAAAAGAGTTTGTTCTTGCATATCCCTACTGGTTTTCCAAATTAATCCCGCGGATACATATAATTCAGAAGAATATGTGAGTGATTCATATACAGCATCTCTTTCTTTTATCAAAGGTTCTACCAATTGATATGTTTCCACAAATAATTGAAATTCAATTTCTTGATCTGTATCTTCAATTTTTGGAAACTTATAAAGTTCTTCTGTTAAGCCCTGATCAATGAATCTACAAAATCCTTCAAATTGTATCTGATTAAAACCAGGTACTGTAGACATTCCCTCATTTCCATCCCCGAGCATTTTGAATTTCCCTTTTCTCGAAAAAATTCCATTATTGACCCATTCTTCATCAAATCATATGGATTGATTTAGCAATGATGGAATTTCTATTTTGTTTACTGAATCACATGAAATTTGATCCACCCCATATATGGAATGTATGAAATGCATATGAACGGAGGAATAAAGACAATTTGATATTCAAATTGGAATTTGTAACAGATACAAAATCGAAAGGAATTAATAAATGTCACTTAGACTTATGGAGTTTTGGATAGAATATCAAAAAAAAAGTGATTCCATTTCTACCATTATTATGATATTACATATTCTAATCCGATTGGGTACCAGAAAAATAAATGGATTCGGTATTTAATCTGTTCGATGATATAAAGACATTATAATCATCAAAAATATAGAGTTGATCTTTTTTGAGCACTTAACTTTTTCATGGATTCTATTGTTCAACAAATGATTCGCATAAAAGAGAGATACTTTTACCCTTTTTTAGTAGAATACGATCGAAGGGCGTAATAAAGTAATAAAGTTTGTATTTATTAACCATGTGTAGATAGCTTATCTATGTTTCCTCCTTTATTGAAGTTCTATTCGGGACAGCGCGTGCTATGCTATATCAAAATTTCCATTTTCTATTCCATCTATTGAATGAAAAATTGAAGCACTACAATTTACTGATAATTCTCTATAGGCATCATATATAGATAGGATATCCAATTAAATATTTGTATAACAATTTATGTTCTGGGGTTTCCATATACTTCTATTTGATGTTATAATAGAAATTGGGAAGGATTTTTTTTTTGGAAAAGAATCAATACTGATTAGTTATATATCAATTTGGATTGTCTTATATCATTAGGATTAAGAAAAGACAATTTTGGATTCAAATCCAAGAATCGTTCATGAATTTACAGTCACATTTAATAGTTAATGGTTCCAATTTGTCCTAAATTTTGGCTTTTGTGACTGAAAAACCACATTTGGTTTTTCAATTTTTCAATATCAATATAAAAAAGAGAGGGAAAATTTGTAAATATTTAGGTTTTGAGATACTATACATACAACCGAAGGGATGGATCCAATCCAAAAAACGAAGGATTTTTTTCTTTTCGGGCAAGGGTTAAATTTAAGAAAACGGGATTCAAGATGCAAGTCCAATAAAAAAAGAAGTTTAGGAATTCCCCACCCGACGCAAACAAAGGGAGACTCTTTTTTTCATCTATTTTGTAGGAGATCATACATTTTGGCGGCATGGCCGAGCGGTAAGGCGGGGGACTGCAAATCCTTTTTCCCCAGTTCAAATCCGGGTGTCGCCTGATCAAGAAAAAACTCGAAATCTCTTATTTCGTTTTGCTAATATAACTCGCTTAATTTTTCCCCAGCAGAAGCAAACAAAGTAAAAGGACTCTTGAGACTTGCTTGCTTGGTTCTAAACATCTGGAAGTTTGACTCTCGAAAGCTAAAGTGCTCTAAATCCTTGCCTCTAGGATTCAAGGACAGATTATAGTGGTGGAAGGTCTCTCATATAAAGATTTATTGATTCCCTTCCACTACTAATGTAGTGTTTAATTACCGGGTCCTGAATTAGATTGGATAGCCCGACGGAAAATCGAATTAGTGGTTGTGGAAAGGGCTGAAGATACTTTCTATACAGACTCAGGAGAGTCTCTAAGTCCTCGGTATCCAATAACAATTCGATGGAAAATTGGCTTTCTAAAATTGAAATGAAAAAAGAAATTCTTTCTTTTCAATAAACCCTAGTCAAGAATGGAA